GGAAGGAGCTAATTCAAACCCCTCCGGTAAAATAAGAACAGCCCCCACATTCAAACCCCCTTTCTTACCATTAGCAAGGACTTGTTTCACTTGCTTATCATAAGGAATTCGAACAACTGCTTCAAATATAGTATCGGGAAGTACTGCTTGTGGAACCTCAATATCCACGGGCTTATTAGCTAAATGACAATTGGCACATACAATACGCCCGGTCGCTTCTCGTGGATTTTCATAACCCTGCTGCGCAAAAATGGGATATGCACTTGAAACGGATGTCTGAGTTATGATATATATGATGAGCGATACGGAAATAGATCGAGTAATATGTTCCTTTATCCAAGAAAAAGTATTTCTAGTTTGCATAGTCTAATCATTGGTCTGAAAATTTCTACAATAAATTGGGTAGGTCGCTAGTATAGTTTCCTATCCACGATTCTGCTATTTATTGGAATCATTTTACTGGAATACTATACTATAAAAATAGTATGAAAACCCCCCGGATAGAATGTTTTTAATACTTATGTAGAACTACAAAGTAAGAAACGTTCTAATTGGATTAATATTGGTGGATCATTTATCAATCATTCATTGAATGATAAATAACTACAAGTGACGGAGATACACGATTTAAATAACGAAAAATCCAATATTTAAAAATAGTATCGAGAATAACCGGAAAAGTGGAAACAAGACTAGATATAATTTGATCATTATGACCAAATCCAAAATCTTTGTATACAGAACCAATCATTAGTTCCCAGCCGTGGGGTGAATGAAATCCGATACATAAATCGGTTAATAAAAGAATTGAAAAAGCTTTTACTGTATCACTTAAGTTATATAGGAATTCCTGAGTCCAAGAGTTAAGAATAACAAGTTCTTCATTACCTAAAATAGAATAACCACTTAAAATAACAAAACAGATTATATTTGTCGAGAAGTGTAAAATTGTATGGATACGATCCTCGTTGTGTATCTTGATTAATTGGATCGTTTCTTTGTGGATTCCTATAAGAAGCTTTTGTAGATATGTCTCCGAGTATTCCTTGATCATTTCTTCCAAGAAGAGGATTTCTTCTAATTCTATGAACTTTTCTAGAATACTTTTTTCTTGAATATCATTCAAAAAAATTTCGGATTGGCCGATATTCGCCCAATTAATAACCCAAGATTCCATATTTTTAGTAAATGAGAGAGAAATCCACCAGGGCAAAAATACTATAGATGCAAGATACAAAAGAGGAGTGAATGCTTTCTTTTTTGCCATTTTTCGCCTGTTAATTTTTAATTAACCCACTCCATTTGTCGGACTTTATGTGATCGAATATTTCTTTCAAACATGAGTTCTAGACAGGGCATCAAACCTATGAATCTATTTTATTTGTGATTTTGTTTTGAATCTAGAAAGAATACAGAAATAGACTAAGACTCCACTTCAAGTTCGACTGAAGAAATAATACAAAATAGTGTTGCTAGATACCTCAATTCATCAAATTCCAAACAAATGTCTCCTTTCGATGAATGGCCGAAAGAAGTACTTTGAAGGAATGAATATTATTGAGATTTTGAGACGAAAGAACCCCTTATTCTATCAAAATATCCAGTATTTCGAAAAAAAAAATTCCAACGATTCCCCATAGTCAAGAATAGAATAATTGAGAGAAAGATATTGTGATGGTCAAAAAAATAAGCGGCAAAACAAGTAAAAAGGTCGATTGACAAAGAAAATAATTTACAAGATATGGTTTATCTGCATCTAAAGTATCATTTAGTTATAGAAAAACTAAAAGGATTCTTGCGTTTTTTCCCTCCTACCGAGAAAGCATTCGTTCTTCCGCCCAGTTCCTTTTCTCAAAATCAAAATACTTCAATTGGTACGCGCAAGAAATAGGCCAATTCCGCGGCTTTTTGTTCAATTTCTCGTGGAGTTAAATTCTCATCAGTACGGGTCAACGGAATAGCCCCCCGGCCTCTGATATCCATATAAAGGACACGACGGGCATAAATACCCTCTTTAACTTCTATTCGAACGGATTGAATATCTTTTATAAGGAATCGGAGGAATATGCGACGATTTTTTCCAGGAAATCCCCAACGAAAAATACACACTATTCCTTCCTTTCTATCGAATCGATCATAACCACTACCTACATTCCAGGAAATTGTGCACCACAAATAGGAACTAATAAAGAGACCCGCGATTCCGTAGAAAGACATCACGATTCCCTGTGGAAAAAAAAGGATTTGCTGAGACGGAACAAAAGATATCAAATTTCTACCAAGAAAACTGGAAGTTCCAACCAACAAGAATCCTAATGAACCTAAAAAAACGATAAGGGCCCAACAAAAATTACTTAGTTTTCGAGACCCCGTTATAAGTTCTATCCATGTATCTTCTGATCGCCAACTCATACTTCATCCGATTGCATTTTATTGAAATTGAGAGAATACCCCAAATGATTTTGACTTTACTTTTTTTGTTTCCGAATGAACTTTCATCAACTAGCACTAGTTTGATGTGAACTAGCACTAGTTTAATGGGAACTTTTAGGAGTAATTCATCAAATTGTTTAGATCTAAAATAATAACATACCCCTCATATGATCCCAATATACATATTGATATATATATAGATCCACCAACTTTACATTTTAGGCATCCAGCGATCCTGATCTATTTGAAACTGGCTAGAATTCAGTTATCTATAGATCATTTTCTGCAGACATAAGAGCTTTTTCCTTTATGTTCGGCGGAAATCACATGTTCTACTATATTTTCTTTTCCGAAATCAATATCTGTGTTATGCTACAAGTCTAAGTTAAAAAAAAAAAAAAAAAAGAATGAGACTGGGTCCCCTCGGATCTAAATAATCTTGTTTTTTTGAACATAAAGAAATAAAGAACCCATTGCAATTGCCGGAAATACTAGGCCTACTAAAGGCACAAAAATAGAGGGAAAATTGAAAGTTGTCATAAAATGGGGTACCTCGATTTATTATTTGTACCTGTTCTTATTTTTTTTTAATATCATATTTTATATTTATACTAATTATAATTAATAATTGTAATTATTATGAATTCGTAGATTAGAGATATTAAGTATCTAAGTGAGTATATAGAATAAGTCCAAGGAATGTAGAACTAAATAAATGGACTTATTCATCTATCTATATGAAAGATACATATGATAATCCATTTTATTTTTCTTCGTTTCTTTGTGTTTTGTTCTTGTCTTTGAATTTCATTTTAATATTTAATAAAGAGTTTCTTACAAATTATCGAAAGATTCATTAGAATGCGACACAACCGGGATTTTTAGTGAAAACGGGATTTTCGGGAGATGGAGAAAGATACAAAACTATATATCTATTTTTTCTATAATTTGAATTTGATTATATACGTAAGATGAAATTCGTTTTATTTTCCTAATTTCACGAAAGGAAGAACTCACGTTTTTATCTTGTTGATAGAGACTTCTTAATTAGTAATCGGGAATCTAGGTAAAAAAAAAAGAGTTATACGCAACTTTTGATTTTGATTCTTTCTACAATTAGATCTTAGGTCGCCAAAGAAAACTCCCTTTTTAGTTACTTTGATTCCGATAAGCTAAGATTCGGATAAGCTAACTACTTTTTTTGTTTGCTACAAATAAAATAATTGAACTTAGTGCGCTCTACTTGATTGAATTGGAATTCAAAGGAAAGAAGGCGTGGAGCTTAAATAACTCACTCAGAACGCTTTTTAAAAGATTACGCGGTACGATTAGGTCGAATAAGCCCTTCTGGAATAAATATTCAGCCGCTTGTGAACCTTCGGGTACTGTTTTATTCAAGGTTTGTTCAATTACTCTTTTACCCGCAAATGCAATGTAGGAATTTGGTTCGGCAATAATAATATCTCCCAACATACCAAAACTAGCTGTTACCCCACCAGTAGTAGGAGATGTAAGGATTGATACATACAATAACTTTTTATTTGATTGATAATCATATAAAGCAGACGATATTTTAGCCATTTGCATCAGGCTCAAACTCCCTTCTTGCATGCGCGCTCCCCCCGAAGCGCACACTATAATAAGAGGTAGAAATTGATTAGTAGCGTACTCAATCAAACGGGTGATTTTCTCCCCGACTACGGATCCCATACTACCCCCCATAAACTGAAAATCCATAACCCCAATTGCTACGGGAATACCATTTAGTTGACCTACGCCTGTTTGAACAGCCTCAGTTAATCCTGTCTTTCTTTGATAAGAATCAATACGATCTTTATAAGGCTCCTCCTCCGAATGAAATCCAATGGGATCCAGAGAGACCATGTCTTCATCCATAGGGTCCCAAGTACCGGGGTCAATCGAAATTTCGATTCTTTCTGAACTACCCATTTTCAAATGGTATCCACACTGTTCACAAATATTCATTTTTGATTTCAAAAATTTCTTATAATTTAATCCATAACAATTTTCGCATTGAACCCACAAATGCCTGTATTTTTGAGTTGCATCGAGATCACTAGGCCTTTCTCTTAGAGTTAAATCACTACTCTTCGCGCGGGTTCGTATACTGGACCCCCCACCTTCACTACTAGTTTTACGTTTATCAAAAACGCACCTAGAAATGTAACCGTCACTACTATCACTTACAATGGACGTATCAATACAGATTTGAGACTGAAGATAACTGTCAATGCAACTAGTAATGTGATTATTCCAACTAGATTGAGTATCGTAAATGGAACGATTGTATAAGGAATCTTCATTCGTAGATTCATTATTCATATAACTAGAATTGCGATAACTAGAAAAAGAACTTTCTAGTTCACTCAGAAAAGAATGATCGCTGTCAATCTCAAAATTTTTATTTTCTATATCAAAATAGATAGAATAACTGTCTCCATTACTATCCCTAACTAAAAAAGTATCATCAGAGATGAAATTCTGAATATCTTTCATGCCAAATAAACGACCAACATCACTGTAACTAGAATTGCCACGACTCCTCC